GCTAGTGTAGCTTAACACAAAGCATAGCACTGAAGATGCTAAGATGAGTCCTAAAAAACTCCACATGCACAAAGGCATGGTCCCGACCTTATAATCAGTTTTAACTCGACTTACACATGCAAGTCTCCGCAACCCAGTGAGTAAGCCCTCAATCCCCCGCCCGGGGACGAGGAGCGGGCATCAGGCACAAAACTTAGCCCAAGACGCCTGGCCTAGCCACACCCCCAAGGGAATTCAGCAGTGATAAACATTAAGCTATAAGTGAAAACTTGACTCAGTCAGTGTTAAGAGGGCCGGTAAAACTCGTGCCAGCCACCGCGGTTAGACGAGAGGCCCCAATTGATCATTAAACGGCGTAAAGGGTGGTTAAGGATAATCAAAAATAAAGCCAAATGGCCCTTTGGCCGTCATACGCCCCTAGGTGTCCGAAGCCCCTACACGAAAGTAGCTTTAACCAAACCGCCTGACCCCACGAAAGCTGAGAAACAAACTGGGATTAGATACCCCACTATGCTCAGCCGTAAACTTAGACATCAGGATACAATTAGATGTCCGCCAGGGTACTACGAGCATTAGCTTAAAACCCAAAGGACCTGACGGTGTCTCAGACCCCCCTAGAGGAGCCTGTTCTAGAACCGATAACCCCCGTTAAACCTCACCACTCCTAGCCACCCCAGCCTATATACCGCCGTCGTCAGCTTACCCTGTGAAGGCAATAAAAGTAAGCAAAATGGGTACAACCCAGAACGTCAGGTCGAGGTGTAGCGCATGAAGTGGAAAGAAATGGGCTACATTTTCTGCAACAGAATATTACGAACACGCACTATGAAACAATGCTTGAAGGAGGATTTAGTAGTAAAAAGGAAATAGAGTGTCCCTTTGAACCCGGCTCTGAGACGCGTACACACCGCCCGTCACTCTCCCCTGTCAAAATGCACCAAAATACATAATAAACTAGCACTGACAAGGGGAGGCAAGTCGTAACACGGTAAGTGTACCGGAAGGTGCACTTGGAACAAACCCAGGGCATGGCTGAGTTAGTCAAGCATCTCACTTACACCGAGAAGACATCCATGCAAATTGGATTGCCCTGAGCTAAACAGCTAGCTTACCCACCAAAGTAACCAAACATCATAAATAAAATAAAATAAAACAATACACCAAAAACTAAACCATTCTTTTACCTTAGTATGGGAGACAGAAAAGGTTATACCTAAAGCAATAGAAATAGTACCGCAAGGGAAAGCTGAAAGAGAAATGAAACAACCCATATAAGCACTAAAAAGCAAAGATTAAACCTTGTACCTTTTGCATCATGATTTAGCTAGTAAAAACAAGCAAAGCGACCTTCAGTTTGAAACCCCGAAACCAGACGAGCTACCCCGAGACAGCCTATTAGGGCCAACCCGTCTCTGTGGCAAAAGAGTGGGAAGAGCTCCGGGTAGAAGTGACAGACCTACCGAGCCTGGTGATAGCTGGTTGCCTAAGAAATGAATAGAAGTTCAGCCTCATGCACCTTAAACCAAACAACCAAGATACTAAGAGAAATACACGAGAGTTAGTTGAAAGGGGTACAGCCCTTTTAACAAAGGACACAACCTTATCTAGGAGGATAAAGATCACAATATACAAAACACACCGTTCTAGTGGGCCTAAAAGCAGCCACCTAAACAGAAAGCGTTAAAGCTCAGACAGAAAAAAGTTTATTATTCTGATAAAACATCTTACTCCCCTACACATTATTAGGCCAATCCATGCCAACATGGAAGAAATTATGCTAAAATGAGTAACAAGAAGACCTACTCTTCTCCAAGCACAAGTGTAAACCAAACCGGACCAACCATTGGTAATTAACGAACTCAACCAAAGAGAGCACTGTGAACTACAAAAACAACAAGAAAAACACACAACCCAAAAATCGTTATCCCCACACTGGAGTGCCCCAATTTAAAGGAAAGACTAAAAGAAAGGGAAGGAACTCGGCAAACACAAGCCTCGCCTGTTTACCAAAAACATCGCCTCCTGCAACACAGCCAAGTATAGGAGGTCCAGCCTGCCCAGTGACTACAAGTTCAACGGCCGCGGTATTTTGACCGTGCAAAGGTAGCGCAATCACTTGTCTTTTAAATAAAGACCTGTATGAATGGCTAAACGAGGGCTTAGCTGTCTCCCCTTTCAAGTCAGTGAAATTGATCTGCCCGTGCAGAAGCGGACATAACCATACAAGACGAGAAGACCCTTTGGAGCTTAAGGTACAAGACTCATCCACGTCAAGCAACTCATTAAAAAGCAAAAACCTTGTGAAACATGAAGCTCTACCTTCGGTTGGGGCGACCACGGAGGAAAAACAAGCCTCCAAGTGGACTGGGGCAGTTCCCTAAAACTAAGAGAGACATCTCTAAGCCACAGAACATCTGACCAAACATGATCCGGCCACCAAGGCCGATCAACGAACCAAGTTACCCTAGGGATAACAGCGCAATCCTCTCCCAGAGTCCATATCGACGAGAGGGTTTACGACCTCGATGTTGGATCAGGACATCCTAATGGTGCAGCCGCTATTAAGGGTTCGTTTGTTCAACGATTAAAGTCCTACGTGATCTGAGTTCAGACCGGAGTAATCCAGGTCAGTTTCTATCTGTAACGCTATTTTTCCCAGTACGAAAGGATCGGAAAAAGGGGGCCCATACCTAAAGCACGCCCCACCCCTAATTTATGAAAACAAATAAATAAAACAAAGGGAGAGCCAAAACTCTAAACCAGCCAAAATAAGGACATACTGGGGTGGCAGAGCATGGTAAATTGCGAAAGGCCTAAGCCCTTTTAGCCAGAGGTTCAAATCCTCTCCCCAGTTCATGCTAAACACCCTAATAACACACCTAATCAACCCCCTGGCCTACATTGTACCAGTCCTCCTAGCTGTAGCCTTTCTAACATTAATTGAACGAAAAGTACTAGGATACATGCAACTACGAAAAGGACCCAATGTGGTAGGACCCTACGGACTACTTCAACCCATTGCCGATGGAGTTAAACTATTCATTAAAGAACCAGTACGCCCATCCACATCATCCCCATTTTTATTTTTAGCTGCCCCTATTCTAGCACTTACACTTGCCATAACCTTATGGGCACCAATACCAATACCCCACCCACTAACCGACCTAAACCTAGGAATCCTATTTATCCTAGCCCTATCAAGCCTTGCAGTCTACTCAATCTTAGGCTCAGGCTGAGCATCAAATTCAAAGTACGCACTAATTGGAGCCCTACGGGCCGTAGCCCAAACAATTTCATATGAAGTAAGCCTAGGACTAATCCTCCTATCAGTAGTTATCTTCTCAGGCGGATATACCCTACAAACATTTAACATTACCCAAGAAAGTATCTGACTACTAATCCCCGCCTGACCACTAGCTGCAATATGATATATTTCAACCCTAGCTGAGACGAACCGAGCACCATTTGACCTAACAGAGGGAGAATCAGAACTAGTATCTGGTTTTAACGTAGAGTACGCAGGAGGACCATTTGCCCTATTTTTCCTAGCCGAATACGCCAATATTCTACTAATAAATACCCTATCAGCCGTACTATTCCTAGGAGCCTCACACATCCCAAACATCCCCGAACTAACAACAATTAACCTTATGACCAAAGCCGCACTCCTATCAATCCTGTTCCTATGAGTACGAGCCTCATACCCACGATTCCGATATGATCAACTTATACACCTAGTCTGAAAAAACTTCCTCCCCCTAACACTTGCCATCGTACTGTGACACACAGCCCTGCCTATTGCACTAGCAGGACTCCCCCCACAACTATAACTAAGGAACCGTGCCTGAATGCTTAAGGACCACTTTGATAGAGTGATTTATAGGGGTTAAAGTCCCCTCAGTTCCTAGAAAGAAGGGAATTGAACCCATACTCAAGAGATCAAAACTCTTGGTGCTTCCTTTACACCACTCTCTAAAGGCGGGGTCAGCTAATTAAGCTTTCGGGCCCATACCCCGAACATGACGGTTAAAATCCCTCCTCCGCCAATGAACCCATATGTACTTACAATCCTTCTATCTAGCCTAGGACTAGGAACCACCTTAACCTTCGCCAGCTCACACTGACTGCTAGCTTGAATAGGTCTAGAAATTAATACCCTAGCAATTACCCCACTAATAGCACAACACCACCACCCACGTGCAGTTGAAGCAACCACAAAATACTTCTTAACCCAGGCCACTGCAGCAGCCATAATCTTGTTCGCAAGCACAACAAATGCCTGAATAACAGGAGAATGAAATATTAATGACATATCAAATCCCATCGCTAGCACAATATTAATAATTGCCCTAGCACTCAAAATTGGACTTGCACCTATACACTTCTGAATACCAGAAGTATTACAAGGACTAGACTTGCTAACAGGACTAATCCTATCCACCTGACAAAAACTGGCCCCATTTGCACTAATCGTCCAAACAGCCCACACAATTGACCCGCTACTACTAACCTCATTAGGAATTATATCTACATTAGTAGGAGGATGAGGAGGCCTAAACCAAACCCAACTACGTAAAATCCTAGCCTACTCCTCTATTGCACACATAGGCTGAATAATTATTATTACCCAACACGCACCACAACTAACCCTAATTGCACTAGGAACATATATCCTAATAACATCAGCAGCATTCCTAACCCTTAAAATATCTTCCTCCACTAAAATTAATACACTAGCAACGACTTGATCAAAAAGTCCAACCCTCACAGCAACAACTGCTCTAGTATTACTTTCCCTAGGAGGCCTCCCCCCACTTACAGGTTTCATACCAAAATGATTAATTCTTCAAGAACTTACCAAACAAGACCTACCCCTCATCGCCACAACCATAGCTCTCACCGCCCTAATCAGTCTCTACTTCTATCTACGACTATGCTACGCAATAACACTAACCATCTCTCCAAACACAACCAACTCAACCACCCCCTGACGGACCCAAACAACCCAAACCCCCCTGCCCCTAGCCCTATTTACCACAGCCGCCCTAGGACTATTACCAATAACCCCAACCATTATAATACTAACCACTTAGGGATTTAGGATAACATCAGACCAAAAGCCTTCAAAGCTTTAAGCAGAAGTGAAAATCTTCTAATCCCTGATAAGACCTACAAGAAACTAACTCGCATCTCCTGATTGCAAATCAGACATTTTTATTAAACTAAAGCCTTACTAGATGGGAAGGCCTCGATCCTACAAACTCTTAGTTAACAGCTAAGCGCCCAAACCAGCGAGCATCCATCTACTTTTCCCGCCGTTTGACGAGCAAGGCGGGAAAAGCCCCGGCAGACTCTCATCTGCGTCTTTGGATTTGCAATCCAATATGTTCTTCACCACAAGGCTGTGGTAGGGAGAGGGCTCAAACCTCTGTCTTCGGGGCTACAACCCGCCACCTAAACGCTCGGCCACCCTACCTGTGGCAATCACGCGCTGATTCTTCTCTACTAACCACAAAGACATTGGTACCCTTTATCTAGTATTTGGTGCCTGAGCCGGAATAGTAGGAACCGCCCTAAGCCTTCTAATCCGGGCTGAACTAAGCCAACCCGGATCGCTTCTAGGTGACGACCAAATTTATAATGTTATTGTTACTGCCCACGCCTTTGTAATAATTTTCTTTATAGTAATGCCCATTCTCATTGGAGGCTTTGGCAATTGACTTGTACCCCTAATAATTGGAGCCCCCGACATAGCATTCCCACGAATAAATAACATAAGCTTCTGACTGCTGCCCCCATCATTCCTACTACTTCTAGCCTCTTCTGGGGTAGAAGCCGGAGCAGGAACAGGATGAACGGTCTATCCGCCCCTTGCAGGCAACTTAGCCCATGCAGGAGCATCAGTAGATCTAACAATCTTTTCACTTCACCTAGCAGGTGTGTCATCTATCTTAGGAGCCATTAACTTTATTACTACAACTATTAACATGAAACCTCCAGCCATTTCCCAATACCAAACACCCCTATTCGTATGGTCCGTGCTTGTAACCGCCGTGCTACTCCTACTGTCTCTACCTGTTCTGGCCGCCGGAATTACAATACTTTTAACAGACCGAAATCTTAACACCACATTCTTCGACCCTGCAGGAGGAGGAGACCCAATCCTTTATCAACACTTATTCTGATTCTTTGGTCACCCAGAAGTATATATTCTAATTCTTCCAGGATTTGGTATTATTTCTCATGTGGTAGCCTACTACTCAGGTAAAAAAGAACCATTTGGTTATATAGGAATGGTTTGAGCCATGATGGCAATTGGCCTCCTAGGTTTCATTGTATGAGCCCACCACATGTTTACTGTAGGTATAGACGTAGATACTCGTGCATATTTTACATCTGCAACAATAATTATTGCTATCCCAACAGGTGTAAAAGTTTTTAGCTGATTAGCCACACTTCACGGAGGATCAATTAAATGAGAAACTCCAATGCTATGGGCCCTTGGATTTATTTTCTTATTTACAGTAGGAGGACTCACAGGAATTGTTTTATCCAACTCATCCCTTGACATTGTACTCCATGATACATACTACGTAGTCGCACACTTCCATTACGTATTATCAATGGGTGCCGTATTCGCTATTATAGCAGCCTTCGTGCACTGATTCCCCCTATTAACGGGATATACCCTTCACAGTACCTGAACAAAAATCCATTTTGCAGTAATATTTATTGGAGTTAACCTAACATTCTTCCCACAACACTTCCTAGGTCTGGCCGGTATACCACGACGGTACTCCGACTACCCAGACGCCTATGCACTATGAAACACAGTGTCATCTATCGGGTCACTAATCTCCTTAGTAGCAGTAATTATATTCCTTTTCATCCTATGAGAAGCCTTCGCCGCCAAACGAGAAGTATTATCTGTAGAGCTAACCGCAACAAACGTAGAATGACTTCACGGCTGCCCTCCTCCCTACCACACATATGAAGAGCCGGCATTCGTACAAATTCAATCAAATTAACGAGAAAGGGAGGAATTGAACCCCCATATGCTGGTTTCAAGCCAGCCACATAACCACTCTGCCACTTCCTTTTAAAGACATTAGTAAAGCGTAAATTACATCACCTTGTCAAGATGAAATCGTAGGTTAAATCCCTGCATGTCTTAAACCCAAAACCTAATGGCACATCCAACACAACTAGGATTCCAAGACGCGGCATCACCCGTTATAGAAGAACTTCTACACTTCCACGACCACGCATTAATGATTGTAATCCTAATTAGCACCTTAGTACTGTACATCATTACTGCAATGGTTTCAACCAAACTCACTAACAAATATATTCTAGATTCCCAAGAGATCGAAATTGTATGAACTATTCTACCCGCTGTTATCTTAGTATTAATTGCTTTACCATCTTTACGCATTTTATACCTTATAGATGAAATCAATGACCCCCACCTAACAATTAAAGCAATAGGACACCAATGATACTGAAGCTACGAGTACACAGACTACGAAAACCTAGGCTTCGACTCCTATATGGTTCCAACCCAAGACCTTACCCCAGGACAATTCCGATTACTAGAAACTGACCACCGAATAATTGTTCCTATAGAATCTCCAATCCGAGTCCTAGTATCAGCCGAAGACGTATTGCACTCCTGAGCTGTTCCATCATTAGGTGTAAAAATAGACGCAGTGCCAGGACGACTAAACCAAACTGCCTTTATCGCCTCTCGCCCAGGCCTATTCTATGGACAATGCTCTGAAATCTGCGGTGCTAACCACAGCTTTATACCAATCGTAGTAGAAGCAGTTCCCCTAGAACACTTCGAAAACTGATCCTCACTTATGCTAGAAGACGCCTCGCTGGGAAGCTAAATACTGGACAAAGCATTGGCCTTTTAAGCCAAAGATTGGTGATTCCCGACCACCCCTAGTGAAATGCCACAATTAAACCCCGGCCCTTGATTCGCAATTTTAGTATTTTCTTGACTAATTTTCTTAACCATTATCCCAACTAAAATTTTAAACCACACCTCACCAAATGAACCAACCCCAGTAAGTGCTGAAAAACACAAAACTGATTCCTGAGACTGACCATGATAGCAAGCTTCTTCGACCAATTCGCAAGCCCATCCTACCTAGGCATTCCACTAATTGCCGTAGCAATTGCACTGCCATGAATCCTTTACCCAACCCCATCATCACGATGAATTAATAATCGACTTATTACACTCCAAGGATGATTTATTAATCGATTCACAAACCAATTATTACTTCCTTTAAACGTAGGGGGACATAAATGAGCACTTCTACTAGCCTCCCTAATAATCTTTTTAATTACTATTAATATATTAGGTCTGCTACCATATACCTTTACACCTACAACCCAATTATCACTAAATATAGGATTCGCAGTACCACTTTGACTTGCCACAGTAATTATTGGAATGCGAAACCAACCAACAGTTGCACTAGGACACCTTCTACCAGAAGGAACACCAATCCCTCTAATCCCTGTACTTATTATTATCGAGACAATTAGCTTACTTATCCGACCACTAGCCCTAGGAGTACGACTCACAGCCAATTTAACCGCAGGCCACCTACTAATTCAACTCATTGCCACAGCCGTATTTGTATTATTACCAATAATACCTACAGTAGCAATCCTAACCGCCACAGTACTTTTCCTACTCACATTACTAGAAGTCGCAGTAGCTATAATTCAAGCCTACGTCTTTGTGCTTCTTCTAAGCCTATACTTACAAGAAAACGTTTAATGGCCCACCAAGCACATGCCTATCACATAGTTGACCCAAGCCCATGACCCCTAACCGGAGCCATCGCTGCTTTATTAATAACATCCGGCTTAGCAATCTGATTCCACTTCCACTCAACAACTCTAATAACTCTAGGACTAATTCTCTTGCTTCTCACAATATATCAGTGATGACGTGATATTATTCGAGAGGGGACCTTCCAAGGACACCATACACCCCCAGTACAAAAAGGGCTACGATATGGAATAATCTTATTTATTACTTCCGAAGTATTCTTTTTCCTTGGATTCTTCTGAGCTTTTTACCACTCAAGCCTGGCCCCCACACCAGAATTAGGTGGATGCTGACCCCCAACAGGGATCACCCCACTAGACCCATTTGAAGTACCACTCCTAAACACAGCTGTATTACTAGCATCAGGAGTAACAGTAACATGAGCCCATCACAGCATTATAGAAGGAGAACGAAAACAAGCTATCCAATCCTTAGCACTTACAATTTTACTAGGACTTTACTTCACCGCCCTACAAGCTATTGAATACTACGAAGCACCTTTCACAATCGCAGACGGAGTCTATGGCTCAACATTCTTTGTAGCCACAGGTTTCCATGGACTACACGTTATTATTGGATCATCTTTCCTAGCAGTGTGCCTCCTACGACAAATCCAATACCACTTCACATCTGAACACCACTTCGGCTTCGAAGCCGCCGCCTGATACTGACATTTTGTTGACGTAGTATGACTATTCCTTTACGTATCCATCTACTGATGAGGCTCATAATCTTTCTAGTATTAAAGTTAGTACAAGTGACTTCCAATCACACAGTCTTGGTTAAACCCCAAGGAAAGATAATGAATTTAATCATAACCATCTTAATTATTACAGTAGCCCTGTCCTCAATTCTAGCAATTGTATCTTTTTGACTACCACAAATAAACCCAGATGCAGAAAAACTATCCCCATACGAGTGCGGATTTGACCCATTAGGATCTGCTCGATTACCATTCTCCTTACGATTTTTCTTAGTAGCAATTTTATTTCTCCTCTTTGACCTAGAAATTGCCCTACTACTCCCACTGCCATGAGGAAACCAACTCCACAACCCCACCGAAACATTCTTCTGAGCCACAACAGTTCTAATTCTATTAACCCTAGGACTAATTTATGAATGAACCCAAGGCGGCCTAGAATGAGCAGAATAGGGGGCTAGTCCAAAACAAGACCTCTGATTTCGGCTCAGAAAATCGTGGTTTAACTCCACGGCCCCCTTATGACACCCGTACATTTCAGCTTCAGCTCAGCATTTATTCTAGGACTAATGGGACTAGCATTTCACCGCACACATCTGCTCTCCGCACTCTTATGCTTAGAAGGCATAATACTATCCTTATTTATTGCACTAGCTTTATGAGCCCTCCAATTCGAAGCCACAGGATTTTCTACAGCCCCTATACTACTCCTAGCCTTCTCAGCCTGTGAAGCAAGTACAGGCCTGGCCCTTCTAGTTGCCACAGCCCGCACCCATGGTACCGACCGCCTACAAAACCTAAACCTCTTACAATGTTAAAAGTATTAATCCCCACAATCATGCTATTTCCAACAATTTGATTAACCTCCCCCAAATGACTATGAACTACCACCACAGCCCATAGCCTATTAATTGCTGTAATTAGCCTATTATGATTAAAATGAACATCAGAAACCGGATGAACCTCTTTAAACACATACATGGCCACAGACCCATTATCAACCCCCCTACTAGTACTAACCTGCTGACTCCTACCACTAATAATTTTAGCTAGCCAAAACCACATCAACCCAGAACCCATTAACCGACAACGTCTATATATTACACTCCTCGCCTCCCTACAGACATTTCTAATTATGGCATTTGGTGCCACAGAAATCATCATATTTTATATTATATTTGAAGCCACACTAATTCCAACCTTAATTATTATTACCCGGTGAGGTAACCAAACCGAACGCCTAAATGCAGGAACCTACTTCCTATTCTATACTTTAGCAGGATCCCTCCCACTACTAGTTGCCCTACTAATCCTTCAACAATCTACAGGAACATTATCAATATTAGTCCTACAATACTCACAACCCCTCCAACTAAACTCATGAGGACACATATTTTGATGAGCAGGATGCCTAATCGCATTTCTAGTAAAAATACCACTTTACGGCGTCCATCTATGACTACCAAAAGCACATGTAGAAGCCCCAGTAGCAGGATCTATAGTACTTGCAGCAGTCTTACTAAAACTAGGAGGATACGGTATAATACGTATAATAATCATGTTGGACCCACTGTCAAAAGATCTAGCCTACCCATTTATCATCTTAGCCCTATGAGGAATTATCATAACAGGCACAATCTGTTTACGACAAACAGACTTAAAGTCATTAATCGCTTACTCATCCGTAAGCCATATAGGCTTGGTAGCAGGAGGAATTCTAATCCAAACCCCATGAGGATTTTCAGGAGCAATTATCTTAATGATCGCCCACGGATTAGTATCCTCAGCATTATTCTGCCTAGCTAACACAGCATATGAACGAACCCACAGCCGAACAATAATTCTCGCCCGAGGACTACAAGTAATCTTTCCATTAACAGCTGTCTGATGATTTATCGCTAACCTTGCAAACCTGGCACTCCCACCCCTACCTAATCTAATAGGAGAAATCATAATCATCACAACACTATTTAATTGATCCCCATGAACAATTCTACTCACCGGACTAGGAACACTAATTACAGCCGGCTACTCACTATACATATTCCTTATATCACAACGAGGCCCAACACCAAACCACATTATAGGATTACAACCATTTCACACTCGAGAACACCTACTAATAACCCTACACCTAATCCCAGTTGTCCTCCTAGTAACAAAACCAGAACTCATATGAGGATGATGCTACTGTAAGTATAGTTTAACCAAAATATTAGATTGTGATTCTAAAGATAGGAGTTAAAACCCCCTTACTCACCAAGGAAGTACAGAAAATAGTAAGCACTGCTAATCCTTACATACCAGGGTTAAAATCCGTGGCTTCCTTGCGCTTTTAAAGGATAACAGCTCATCCGTTGGTCTTAGGAACCAAAAACTCTTGGTGCAAATCCAAGTAAAAGCTAAAATGGCATTAATTATACACTCATCACTCCTCCTAATCTTTTTCATCCTAATATACCCACTATTTACCACATTAAACCCAAACCAACAAGAATCTAAATTAGCAGAAATAACCAAAACTGCAGTCAGCTCCGCATTTTTCATTAGTCTTCTACCACTAATAATCTTCCTAAACTTGAAAACAGAAGGCATCATCACAAATTGGCACTGAATAAATACCCAAACATTTGACATCAACATTAGCTTTAAATTCGACCACTACTCACTAATCTTTGTTCCAATTGCCCTATATGTAACCTGGTCAATCCTAGAATTCGCACTATGATATATACACTCCGACCCGTACATTAACCGCTTCTTCAAATACTTGCTAATATTCTTAGTAGCTATAATCATTCTAGTTACAGCCAACAACATATTTCAACTATTTATTGGATGAGAAGGAGTAGGAATCATATCATTCCTACTTATTGGATGATGATACGGACGGGCAGACGCCAACACAGCAGCTCTCCAAGCCGTTATTTACAACCGTGTAGGAGACATCGGACTCATTATGTCCATGGCCTGATTCGCAATAAACCTTAACTCATGAGAAATTCAACAAATCTTTACTCTATCAAAAGATTTTAACATAACAATTCCACTTATAGGACTAACCCTAGCAGCCACAGGAAAATCAGCCCAATTTGGCCTCCACCCTTGACTGCCTTCCGCCATAGAAGGTCCCACGCCAGTATCCGCCCTACTCCACTCAAGTACTATGGTTGTTGCAGGAATTTTCCTATTAATTCGCCTACACCCCCTAATAGAAAACAACCAACTAGCCCTGACAATTTGCCTATGCCTAGGAGCACTAACCTCATTATTCACAGCCACCTGTGCCTTAACCCAAAATGATATCAAAAAAATCGTAGCTTTCTCAACATCAAGCCAATTAGGCCTAATAATAGTTACAATTGGACTAAATCAACCACAACTAGCATTCCTTCATATTTGCACACACGCCTTCTTTAAAGCCATACTATTCCTATGCTCAGGGTCAATTATTCACAGCCTAAATGACGAACAAGATATCCGAAAAATAGGGGGCTTATTTAATATTATGCCTGCCACTTCAACCTATTTCATAATTGGTAGCCTAGCCCTCACAGGAACCCCTTTCCTAGCGGGATTTTTCTCAAAAGACGCAATCATCGAAGCCCTAAACACCTCCTACCTAAACGCCTGAGCCCTAATTCTCACACTAATCGCCACATCATTCACCGCAGTCTACAGCTTCCGGCTAGTATACTTTGTAGCCATAGGAACCCCACGGTTCCTACCCCTATCCCCCATCAACGAAAACAACCCATTAGTCATTAATCCCATCAAACGACTAGCCTGAGGAAGCATCATCGCAGGATTCATCATCACACACAACTTCTTACCAATAAAAACACCAATCATGACAATACCAACAACCCTTAAAATAGCAGCCCTGCTAGTAACCATTACAGGCCTACTAATTGCTATAGACCTGGCAAACGCAACCAGCAAGCAAGTAAAAATTACCCCTATAACAACTCCCCATCACTTCTCCAACATATTAGGGTTCTTCCCAGCAGTTACCCACCGACTCCTGCCTAAACTTAAACTTACCATAGGACAGTCAGCCGCCACCCAATTTGACAAAACATGACTTGAAACAGTTGGACCAAAAGGCCTAGCCCTAACCCAAACAATTATGGCAAAAATTACAAACGACATCACACGAGGAATAATTAAAACCTACCTAACTATCTTCCTACTGACCCTAATCCTAGCGACCATCCCTACTCTAATTTAAACTGCCCGAAGAGTCCCACGACTCAGCCCACGAGTAAGCTCCAATACAACCAATAAGGTTAAGAGTAACACTCAAGCACTAATTACCAACATTCCCCCACCTGATGAATACATAACAGCCACTCCACTAATATCACCCCGCAAAACAGAAAATTCCTTCAACCCATCAACAACAATCCAAGAACCCTCATATCAACCCCCCCAGAAAAATACTGCCACCAAACTAACCCCGAGCAAATAAATTAAAACATATCCCAGCACAGAACGACTACCTCAAGCCTCAGGAAATGGCTCAGCAGCCAACGCTGCCGAATAAGCAAAAACTACAAGCATCCCCCCTAAGTAGATTAAAAACAAAACCAGCGACAAAAAAGAGCCCCCATGACCAACCAAAACCCCGCACCCAACCCCAGCTGCAACCACTAACCCAAGAGCAGCAAAATAAGGCGTAGGATTAGAAGCAACAGCAACTAACCCTACAACTAAAGCTATTAATAATAAAAACATAAAATAGGTCATAATTCTTGCTCAGATTTTAACCGAGACCAATGACTTGAAGAACCACCGTTGTTATTCAACTACAAGAACCACTAATGGCAAGCCTACGAAAAACACACCCCCTAATTAAAATCGCCAACGACGCACTAGTTGACCTACCAGCACCATCTAACATCTCATCATGATGAAACTTCGGATCCCTTCTAGGATTATGCTTAATTACTCAAATTTTAACAGGACTATTTCTAGCTATACATTATACCTCTGACATTTCAACTGCATTCTCATCAGTCACACACATTTGTCGAGACGTAAACTATGGTTGATTAATCCGTAATATACACGCAAACGGAGCATCCTTCTTTTTCATCTGTATTTATATACACATTGCCCGAGGCCTATATTATGGTTCCTACCTTTACAAAGAAACCTGAAACATTGGCGTAGTCCTATTGTTACTCGTCATAATAACAGCCTTTGTCGGCTATGTACTACCATGAGGACAAATATCTTTCTGAGGCGCCACAGTAATTACAAACCTACTATCTGCCGTGCCATATATAGGAGACATACTAGTCCAATGAATCTGAGGTGGCTTCTCAGTAGACAACGCAACACTCACACGATTCTTCGCGTTCCATTTTCTACTACCATTCATCATTGCCGCCGCAACCATTATTCACCTTCTATTTCTACACGAAACAGGATCTAATAACCCAATTGGATTAAACTCAGATGCAGACAAAATTTCTTTCCACCCATACTTCACATACAAAGACCTCCTTGGATTCGTAATTATACTTCTAGCCCTTACACTCCTAGTCTTATTCTCCCCCAACCTTTTAGGAGACCCAGAAAACTTCACACCTGCAAACCCCCTGGTTACCCCACCACACATTAAACCAGAATGATACTTCCTGTTTGCCTACGCTATCCTACGATCAATCCCCAATAAACTAGGAGGAGTTCTCGCATTACTATTCTCAATTCTAGTACTAATAGTAGTACCACTACTCCACACCTCAAAACAACGAGGACTAACATTCCGCCCTATCACCCAATTCCTGTTCTGAACTTTAGTAGCAGACATGGCCATCTTAACCTGAATTGGGGGCATACCTGTAGAACACCCCTTCATCATTATTGGACAAATTGCATCAGTACTATACTTTGCACTATTCCTTATTTTCATGCCCCTAGCAGGATGATTAGAAAATAAAGCACTAAAATGAGCTTGCCCTAGTAGCTTAGCCTAAAAGCATCGGTCTTGTAATCCGAAGATCGGAGGTTAAACTCCTCCCTAGCGCCCAGAAAAGAGAGATTTTAACTCCCACCCCTGGCTCCCAAAGCCAGAATTCTAAACTAAACTATTCTCTGAAACAAACCACCTACGACACACAACATTTAAAATATTACAACAATGCATTTATATATCTATGTATTATCACCAGTTCATTATTTTAACCATAAAGCAAGCACTAAAATATAAGCTATACATAAAGCATAATATTAAGACTCAGAAACTCAGGTATCTTAACCCGGGAAATAGATTAATCCCTAAAATATTGACCTCAAATTTTTCCTTGAAATAACCAACTAGTATCCCATCCAACTATATAATGTAGTAAGAGACCACCAACCAGCTTATATAAAGGTACATCATGCATGATAGAATCAGGGACAACAATTGTGGGGGTTGCACAACTTGCACTATTCCTGGCATCTGGTTCCTATTTCAGGTACACAACTGTATTACTCCCTACTCGGATAATTATACTGGCATCTGATTAATGGTGTAGTACATATGTCTCGTTACCCACCATGCCGAGCATTCTTTTATATGCATAACGTATTTTTTTTCTGGTTTCTTTTCACTTGGCATCTCAGAGTGCAAATACAATTAATAGTCAAGGTGGAACATATTCCATGCCCGCGAAATATGGTGAAATGTTATAAGACATAACTTAAGAATTACATTCTTCTAAATCAAGTGCATAACATATACATCCTTTGTTCAACTATTACTACTATAGTGCCCCCTTTGGTTTTTGCGCGACAAACCCCCCTACCCCCCTACGCTCAGCAAATCCTGTTTTCCTTGTCAAACCCCTAAACCAAGGAGGACTCAAGAACGTAGCAGGCCACGAGTTGATAAATGAATTGGCCATCCCACTTTATATATATATATATGCATCAATTTTTACATTTTTAATTAACATAACGTAACCTAACAATGCCTACAAAAAATTACAAATAATATTCAACACTAAATATTCTAATACATAAATCA